TTTTTGGGGATAGAGGGACTTGAACCCTCACGATTTCTAAAGTCGACGGATTTTCCTCTTACTCAAAATTTCATTGATGTCGGTATTGACATGTAGAATGGGACTCTATCTTTATTCTCGTCTGATTAATAAGTTATTCAACTGATCCATCAGATTATGTTGGAGTGACTGATTTGAGCAATGAATATTCTATTCATTGATTTTTTCTTCCAGTTGTAATTGATTTGATTCTAATGTTTCAATTGTGATAGAATCCAAATATTTACAAATAGAAGTTAGAAATCTTCATTAATCAATTGAATGTTGTCAACTCCATTTGTTAGAACAACTTCCATTGAGTCTCTGCACCTATCCTTTTTTTATTTTCACTTTCTGAACTTTTATTTGTTTTCGGAAAGAAGGATTTGGCTCAGGATTGCCCATTTTGAATTCCAGGGTTTCGCTGAATTTGAAAGTTTTCACTTGGTAAGTTTCCATACCAAGGCTCAATCCAATTAAGTCCGTAGCGTCTACCAATTTCGCCATATCCCCCGTTTTTTCTTTGAGATTGATATCATATCGCATTAGGATGTTTTTTCATTTGTATTCTGAGAATTATATGCTGGAACTGTTGAATTTATTTGTTGAAATCTACTCCCATATTGGGTTGGGAAAATTAAAATTTCCTTCTATTTGTTTTTTGTTGATAGATTTTCTTTCATCTATATCAGATACCCGTATTTACTCGAATCAGAAATGATTCTATTATCTCTGTATTCGCAATTCAATATACAGAGATATATACTACATATATCTCTATTTTAGATGTACCCCTTCTATTCTTTTTTGATAGAATTTCGAATACTCTAACGTTCGATTCTTTTTTTCCTTCGAGCAGACCGATACAGACCTTATAACGAAAATAATAAAAATCTATTTATTAATTTAGATTTCGATATTCAGTTAGAAATTCAATAGAAGGATCTAATTTTTCATTACTTATCCAATCCAATTTCTTTGGATAATCCATCCAATTTTTTAGAATTCAAATGGATATGTATAAATCCATATTTTTATATTATATGTATAAAATACATTATACATATTTCATCTTAATGCATAATCATTATTGAATATAAATAACTGTAATCTAATTAGTCATTATTGAATTCAATAAAATAATATTAAGAAAGAATATTATATATATCTTAAAATATTTATTTATAGTAATATTTTTTTATATTAAAGATAATATTCTATATACTCTTTACTATTTTCTATAGATATATTCTATCTATTAATCTAGATAGAATGAAATAGAAAGTATTCTAGAATATTAAAGAATATATAAAGAAGATATACATAGAAATAATCTTCCTATCGAATTCCATTCTACTTTTCATAATTCAAATTATATAAATAAAAATAATAAGGATCGGGATAAATACATATAATAAATATGAATTATTAATAATCGAAATAGATAAATAATAGAAATTGGAAGAATCCAAATATTCCAAAATGGAATTCAAAACTAAAAAAAAAAAGAGAATCTTACTATATGATATGGATGAAAATTATTTTTTATCCAATTCTTTTTTTATGGATCCAAAAATATTGGATAAATTATTAATTATTAGATAAATGGATAAAAAGAGTATTCTAGGTAATTGGTAATGAAAATAATTTGGATTCGTATTTTTAAATGATTCCGATTTGTATCATATTCTATATACTAGAATATCAAATAAATATGGGATATTCTATCTTTTTTTGTATTTATTTGATTATGTTATGATATAGTAATTGTGTTATGAAGAGCTAATATGAATTAATAACTAGGATCCCAGTAGTTTAGGAAAGAATTCTGATAAATGCACAATTTGTGTTCTGAGAGCCCGCTTAGCTCAGAGGTTAGAGCATCGCATTTGTAATGCGAGGGTCATCGGTTCGATTCCGATAGCCGGCTTTTTTTATTTCTTTTTTATTTCTATATCGATAGAATAGAATTCCATTCGGATACTGATAGAATCCTTCTAATTCTTCTTTGTACTACAGTAGTACAATACTTTAATAGTACAATACTTGAAGTAGATTTCACTTCAAATATAATATCATATTTGTCATTTAGTTTAGTTTTGATTTTTCTTTATGAGATTTTCCATTTTAAAAAGGAGTGTTTATGTCACGTTACAGAGGGCCTCGTTTCAAAAAAATACGCCGTCTGGGGGCTTTACCAGGACTAACCAGAAAAGAGCTTCCAGTTAGAAGAGTTGGAAGCGAAGAATCGCTCTCCAGTAAAAAATCTCAATATCGTATTCGTTTAGAAGAAAAACAAAAATTGCGTTTTCATTATGGTCTTACAGAACGACAATTGCTTAAATACGTTCGTATCGCTGGAAAAGCGAAAGGGTCAACCGGCCAGGTTTTACTCCAATTACTAGAAATGCGCTTAGATAACATACTTTTTCGATTGGGTATGGCTGCGACTATTCCTGAAGCCCGTCAATTAGTTAACCACAGACATGTTTTAGTTAATGGTCGTATAGTAGATATACCAAGTTATCGTTGTAAACCTAAAGATATTATTACAGCCAAGGATGAACAAAAATCGAGAACTATAATTCAAAATTCTCTTAAATCAGCCCCCCGCAAAAGAGTGCCAACCCATTTGACTCTTCATCCAGACCAATATAAAGGATTAGTCAATCAAATAATAGATAGTAAATGGGTTGGTTTGAAAATTAATGAATTGCTGGTTGTAGAATATTATTCTCGTCAGACTTAAACCTCGTTAAAATAACAAGAATTTTGATCCGAGTATTTTCCCCCCCCATTCGTGTATAGAAGTGGGTGTAGCAAAATTGTTATTCCTTGCCCACTTTATGCACAATTTTCTATATTACAGAAACAAATTAGGAATAGAGAATGCATATAAAAGTTGCAATAATTTTATCTATATATTATTTAAAACATTGACGTCAGGAACATTGATGAACTTGGTAAGGGTGCGGAAAGAGAGGGATTCGAACCCTCGGTAAACAAAAAGCCTACATAGCAGTTCCAATGCTACGCCTTGAACCACTCGGCCATCTCTCCTACATAATGATTATGTCCCTAAACCGAGTGAATAGTGAGGCATTTATATCCCATTTGCGTAAGCGCACACAATACAATCAATTGAAACTAAAAAAAAAAAAATTCTACTTCAACTTCAAAGCCTACCGTAGAATAAAGTAATTTGATTAATAAGTCCATTTTTACGTTATTTCGTACTGTATTGTACAATTCCTTTGTTTGGGGAATTATTTTATCACGCGATAAAAAATGAAATTATAGAATGGATTGCTACCTATGACTAGATCTCGGATAAATGGAAATTTTATTGATAAGACCTTTACCATTGTAGCCAATATCTTATTACGAATAATTCCCACAACTTCTGGAGAAAAAGAGGCATTCACTTATTACAGAGATGGTGCGATTTGATTATTTTTTTTTTTACCGATCTCAGTCTTAGGAGAAAGATACATTCTTCAGAGACAAATCAAAAAAAACCGACGCTTGCTGAAGGTGAAGTTTGGAAATAAAACGATTAATCCCTTCTGTCGTGTATTCCCGATTAATGCAGCCTCAATATGCTTCAATTTTAGGTTTATAGTATTAAGCGAAAGGTTATACCTATATATACCTATTTATGGGGTTAGGTGAATCCTACTCCACTAGTACAAATAGGCGGCATGGGGGAAGAAGCACTACGCTAGGGAATCAACAACAGGAGAAAAATTTGTAAAAAAAATCCTTCCTTTCTTATCGGGATCGGGACTAACTAGAATGGTTGGGACAACAAACATCCATCTCGTTCGTATTTTGGATACCCATATAACCATCAAAGACTGTTGAAGTGACTAATTCCGGGAAATTAAGCGGCGTTGAGGACAAATAAATTGTTGAAGTTACGATTGATTTATCCAGTAATAACTTACTAAATGTTAATAAAAGATCCTTTACAGAAAGGTTGGCTAGAGATTTCGTGTAAAAACACTAGTCCCGCTCAGTTGATAATGAGAATATTGCAATCTTTTTTGATTCCATGGATGTTTCTCATTATCCACATAAAGGAGGAGCCGTATGAGATGACAATCTCACGTACGGTTCTGGAACGGAGATTCTTTGAACCGAATGACGACCGTAACGGATGTCGGCTCAATCTGAAGGAAATTATGCGGAAGCTTTACAGAATTATTATGAGGCGATGCGACTGGAAATTGATCCCTATGATCGAAGTTATATACTTTATAACATCGGCCTTATCCACACAAGTAACGGAGAACATACAAAAGCTTTGGAATACTATTTTCGGGCACTCGAACGAAACCCTTTCTTACCTCAAGCTTTTAACAATATGGCCGTGATCTGTCATTACGTGCGACTATCTCCACTATAGAAAGAAAAAAGAAAAGAACCTCCACTAATAGTCATAAATACTAGACAAAAAAAATAGGCTTTCTACATATATATCGTTCGAAACAACGATTTTTATGAGCTGTAGCAAAGAAAGAAACTTCATATTCATAGAAGTAAAAATATGAAGAAATAGAATATATATATGCCTAGATACTTTTTTCTATGGATAAAAGATCTAATTGATAAAGGAAGCACCGTAAAGATCAATTAACAAGGTTTTTGGCCGATACAACCAGAACTGCTTACTTATATGATGATAGATTCGAAATCAACTTATGTAATAAAGTTGATCCCCGAAGGTTTTGAGCAGCGGTGTAGTATCAGATCCCAAAGATAGTAAGTCTTTTCTTATGAAGAAAAGTCTTTCTCACAGATTCTATAGAAATAGATATATTATATATGAAATGATATATGAACTCGAGATAGTTACCTTTGAGAAAATTCAAATAAGAGCGTTAGTATTAATGTCGATGCCTTCTTCTTCAGAAGGTAGGAGAAAAGATAAAACTAAAAACAAAGGATTCAATTGAATTATTAATCCAAATTCAAGTTTT